AGCGCAGTGGATACCTTGTAATCCAGTAATTCCCGCTCGTTCCCCTAATTGCAATTAAACTCGGCCCAATCTTTTACTAAAAGGATTGAGCCGAATAAAGAATGAAGATCCTATCTATTTGCATATATCTTGCATATATCAGTACATACCTTACCTATTTATATATATACAAGATCTAAATACAAGATAAGATCTAAGACTAAACAACTCAATGCTTCTATTGTTGGATCCATAATTAATCCTATGGATCCTTAGGATTGGTGGATCATTTTATATCCCGTAGTTTCGGACCATAGATCAAGCCAAGGGTCACAACTCCTTCTACCCATCCTGTATATTGTCCCTTTCATTCCGTGTTGCAATAGGCACTTAATATTCTATTATACGAGATTCTACGAAAATGAATTCTTCATAGGAGGGGGCAAATATTTATCTTTTCGATGAGAATTTGTACATGACATGGGAGAAACCCCTCTTTAATTGAAGAAAAGGTTCCATCATATATAGTGAATTGATACCCCGGATTCCCAGAATCATTTCTTTCAATGCTCACTCGTTATTAGTTAATGATCCTAGTAATTGGATCTATATGCTTATTCCGATAGGAAATGAAATAGTAAAATGATTATTCATCGAATGACTATTCATCTATTGTATTTTCAAATAGGGGGCAGGAAGGCTCTATGGAAAAATGGTGGTTCAATTCGATATTGTCTAACGAGGAGTTAGAACACAGGTGTGGGCTAAGTAAATCAATGGACAGTCTTGGCTGTCCTATTGGAAATACCAGTGGAAGTGAAGACCCCATTCTAAATGATACGGATAAAAACATTCCTAGTTGGAGCGATAGTGGCAGTTATAGTTGCAGTAATGTTGATCATTTTTTAGGTGTCAGGGACATTTGGAGTTTCATCTCTGATGAAACTTTTTTAGTTAGGGATAGTAATGGTAACAGTTATTCCGTATATTTTGATATTGAAAATCAGATTTTTGAGATTGACAATGATAGTTCTTTTCTGAGTGAACTAGAAAGTTCTTTTTCTAGTTATCTGAATAATGGGTCTAAGAGTGACAATCGCTACTATGATTGTGACATGTATGATACTAAATATAGTTGGAATAATCACATTAATAGTTGCATTGATAGTTATCTTCGTTCTGAAATCCGTATTGATAGTTACATTTATAGTTATATTTGTAGTGGTGAAAGTATAAGTGGTAGTGATAGTGGGAATTCGAATATAAGAACTGGCGGTAATGACAGTGATATAGGAGAAGGATCGAATGATTTCGATATAAATCAAAAATACAGACATTTATGGGTTCAATGCGAAAATTGTTATGGATTAAATTATAAGAAATTTTTTAAGTCAAAAATGAATATTTGTGAACAATGTGGATATCATTTGAAAATGAGTAGTTCAGATAGAATCGAACTTTCGATTGATCCGGACACTTGGGATCCTATGGATGAAGACATGGTCTCTATCGACCCCATTGAATTTCACTCGGAAGAGGAGCCTTATAGAGATCGTATCGATTCGTATCAAAGAAAGACAGGTTTAACTGAGGCTGTTCAAACAGGCATAGGTCAACTAAACGGTATTCCCATAGCAATGGGGGTTATGGATTTTGAGTTCATGGGAGGTAGTATGGGATCCGTAGTAGGCGAGAAAATCACCCGTTTGATCGAGTATGCTACTAATAGATCTTTACCTGTTATTATGGTGTGTGCTTCTGGAGGAGCACGCATGCAAGAAGGAAGTTTGAGCTTGATGCAAATGGCTAAAATATCTTCCGCTTTATATGATTATCAATCAAATAAAAAGTTATTCTATGTATCAATCCTTACATCTCCTACAACCGGTGGAGTGACAGCCAGTTTTGGTATGTTGGGAGATATCATTATTGCTGAACCCAATGCCTACATTGCATTTGCGGGTAAAAGAGTAATTGAACAAACATTGAATAAGACAGTACCCGAGGGTTCACAAGCGGCTGAGTATTCATTCCATAAGGGCTTATTTGATCCAATCGTACCACGTAACCCTTTAAAAGGTGTTCTGAGTGAGTTATTTCAGCTACACGGTTTCTTTCCCTTGACTCAAAATTAAAGTAGAGCACTAGTACTAGGCTCAGTTATTTGTAGCGAACTTTAGTTCATCGCAATCAAAGTCCAAATAAGAAGAATGGGGTTTTCTTTGGTGACATAAGTTCTATAGTAAGAATCAGAAGTTTCGGATAATGACTTTTTTGATTTTTATTTTCTCCAGATTTTTTATCCTACCCCTATTGATGATTAGAAATCAGGAACCCTCTATAAAATAAAGAGGAGAAAAGAGTGAATTCTTCCTTCCGCGGAATAGAATTGGGAAAATGAAAAGAATTTCATGTTCCCTTCCTTCTTACGTATTAATATATAGAATAATGAAAATCTATAATAGAAATGTTGCATATTTCTATATCTATATCTCCCGAGAACCTCCTTTTTTTTACTATGAATCCCTGTTGGATCGGATTCTAACGAATCCTTAGGGAACTCGTAAGAAACTCTTTATTATAAGATAAGGACGGGAGAACAAGAATAAAAAGCGGATTATCATACATATATTTTGTGTAGAAAGATGAATAGGTACACTTATTTAGTTCTACATTCCTTGCACTTATTATATACTTATAATAAATATACTTATCATAAGATATATTTCTAACAAGTACAAATATTAAATCGAGGCACCTATTCTATGACAGATTTCAATTTACCCTCTATTTTTGTGCCTTTAGTGGGCCTAGTATTTCCGGCAATTGCAATGGCTTCTTTATCTCTTCATGTTCAAAAAAACAAAATTGTTTAGATCCGATGGGATCAAATCTCATCAATTTATTTTAACACTTGGACTTGGATCATAATACAGATATCTTTTAGTGGAATAGGGTACGGTACGACATGTGACTCCCTCCGAGCACAAATAAAAAAGCTGTTATTGTTATGCATGCAGATCCATGATATATGGATAAATGCATGTATATTATATGTGGGTATAGCTGTTTTTGTTTTCAAATAGATCAGCGAATATCTGAAATAGAAAGTCAATGTATCTATATGTATGTAGATATACATAGTGGGATCATATGAAGGGGATGTTATTATTTTATATCTAACCAATTCGATGAATTACTCCTAATGGTTTACATCATAATAGTGCTAGTTGATGAGAGTTACTTCGGGATCAAAACAAAAAAAAGTAAAGTCAAATTCATTTGGCTTATTCTATTCTCTCAATTCCAATAGAATGCAACTGGATCGAGTATGAACTGGCAATCCGAACGTATATGGATAGAACTTATAACGGGGTCTCGAAAAACAAGTAATTTCTGCTGGGCCTGTATCCTTTTTTTAGGTTCACTAGGATTCTTATTGGTTGGAACTTCCAGTTATCTTGGTAGGAATCTGATATCCGTATTTCCCTCTCAGGAAATCCTTTTTTTTCCCCAAGGAATCGTGATGTCTTTCTATGGGATCGCTGGTCTGTTCATTAGTTCCTATTTGTGGTGCACAATTTCGTGGAATGTAGGTAGTGGTTATGATCTTTTTGATAGAAAAGAAGGAATAGTGTGTATTTTTCGTTGGGGATTTCCTGGAATAAATCGTCGCATCTTCCTTCGATTCCTTATGAGAGATATCCAGTCAATCAGAATGGAAGTTAAAGAGGGTCTTTATCCTCGTCGTGTCCTTTATATGGAAATCAGAGGCCAGGGAGCCATTCCCTTGACTCGTACCGATGAGAATTTGACTCCACGAGAAATTGAACAAAAAGCTGCTGAATCGGCCTATTTCTTGCGCGTACCAATTGAAGTATTTTGAAATGAACTGAAGAATGAATGCTTTCTCCGCATGAGGGAAGGAACTCAGGAATCCCCTTTTTAATATAACTGAAGTTTCTTCGGAACGTTTATTCGAGCAAAACATGTTCGATTCTATTTCCCCCGTTCCGTTGGTAATACCGTTGTGTTGTGGCCCATAGAATAAAGCAGGCGGACGAATACGGAACAACCATAATAAGAAGCTATTTTTATCCACCAAAACAAAAACTCTTTTTTTTACATATGGAACTAAACTCAATTCTTTCATACTAGTAACAAATCTAATAAGTATGTATTCATCACACATATCAGAACATTTCGGAATACAGTATAGAATTCATCTTTTTAGGACCAATATTTTGAATTGATACGTTAGATATAGATGGATCGTATCTCGTAAATTATCTCTCTTTCGTCAATCGATGTTTCTTTTTTTTTTATCCTTTCTTTTGCTCCTTGATGACCAAACGATTGGATCTCTCATAACTATTCAATTTCTCTCTTGTTTTGCCACCCATTTCGGATTTCATCATCAATATTCTTCAGAAATATCCCCTCAATTATTCCTGGGCTGTGGGTAGCCAGTGAAACATTTCGAAATAATTGATTGATCCAGGGGGAGTTCTTTCGTCTCGAAATCCGAATAATATTCATTACTTCAAGTGGTTTTTCGGGCATTCATCGAAAGGAACAAATGAAGATACAATTGGTTCGAATTTGACCAATTGAGATATCTGGGAACTTGATTATTTCTTCATTCGAAACGGACCTTTATTCTATTTCTATATTCTTTCTAGATCCAAGGACTAAACAATTCAAAAAAAAAAAAGAAGGAATAGATCCGATCCATAGGTTCCATACCTTGTTATAGAACTCATGCTTCATAGAAATATCGGATCAGATAGAGTCGGCGAATGAAGCAGTTTCATTAACAATTTACAGAACAGATTAAAAGTGCCAAAAAAGAAAGCATTGACTCCCCTCCCATATCTTGCATCTATAGTCTTTTTGCCCTGGTGGATCTCTCTCTCATTTAATAAAAGTCTGGAACCTTTAGTTACTAATTGGTGGAATACAAGGCAATCCGAAACTTTTTTGAATGATATTCAAGAGAAGAACGTTCTAGAAAGATTCATAGAATTAGAACAACTATTCCTGTTGGACGAAATGATAAAGGAGTACCCGGAGACACAGATACAAAAGCTTCGTATAGGAATCCACAAAGAAACAATACAATTGGTCAAAATGCACAATGAAGATCATATCCATATAATTTTGCATTTCTCGACAAATATAATCTGTTTTGCTATTCTAAGTGGTTATTCTATTCTGGGTAATGAAGAACTTGTCATTCTTAATTCTTGGGTTCAGGAATTCCTCTATAACTTAAGCGACACAATAAAAGCTTTTTCTATTCTTTTATTAACTGATTTATGTATCGGATTCCATTCGCCCCATGGTTGGGAACTAATGATTGGTTCGGTCTACAAAGATTTTGGATTTGCTCATAACAATCAAATTATATCTGGTCTTGTTTCCACTTTTCCAGTCATTCTAGATACAATTTTGAAATATTGGATCTTCCATTATTTAAATCGTGTATCTCCTTCACTTGTAGTGGTTTATCATTCAATGAATGAATGAAGAACTCATTTGATCTGCCGATATCAATCAAATCCGAATGTTACTTCGTACATAAACAAACCATTTTTAATCTGACTCACTCTTTATACTTCTACCCGTCTAAGGGATTCCCCCTCCAGTACAATGGCAGAATCGTGGATAGGGAACTATACTAGCTACCTACCTAATTTATTGTAGAAATTTCCGGGATCAATAATTGGACCATGCAAAATAGAAATACCTTTTCTTGGGTAAAGGAACAGATGACTCGATTCATTTCCGTATCGATCATGATATATGTCATAACTCGGACATCTATTTCAAATGCATATCCCATTTTTGCGCAGCAGGGTTATGAAAATCCACGAGAAGCAACTGGGCGTATTGTATGCGCCAATTGCCATTTAGCTAATAAGCCCGTGGATATTGAGGTTCCACAAGCTGTGCTTCCTGATACTGTATTTGAAGCAGTTGTTAGAATCCCTTATGATATGCAACTGAAACAAGTTCTTGCTAATGGGAAAAAGGGGGCTTTGAATGTGGGGGCTGTTCTTATTTTACCCGAGGGATTCGAATTAGCTCCCCCCGATCGTATTTCTCCCGAGATGAAAGAAAAGATAGGCAATCTGTCTTTTCAGAGTTATCGCCCCACTAAAAGAAATATTCTTGTGGTAGGTCCTGTTCCTGGTCAGAAATATAGGGAAATCGTCTTTCCCATTCTTTCCCCGGACCCTGCTACTAAGAAAGACGTTCACTTCTTAAAGTATCCCATATATGTAGGTGGGAACAGGGGAAGAGGTCAGATTTATCCCGATGGGAACAAGAGTAACAATACAGTCTATAATGCTACAGCAGCAGGTATAGTAAGCAGAATAGTACGTAAAGAAAAAGGGGGGTATGAAATAACCATAGCTGACGCATCGGATGGACACCAAGTGGTTGATATTATACCTCCAGGACCAGAACTTCTTGTTTCAGAGGGTGAATCTATCAAGCTTGATCAACCATTAACGAGTAATCCCAATGTGGGTGGATTTGGTCAGGGAGATGCAGAAATAGTACTTCAAGATCCATTACGTGTCCAAGGTTTGTTGTTCTTCTTGGCATCTGTTATTCTGGCACAAATCTTTTTGGTTCTAAAAAAGAAACAGTTTGAGAAGGTTCAATTGTCCGAAATGAATTTCTAGATCCACGGATTCATCAAGCTGGTAAAAAGAGCCGAATTGTTGTGATCGATGCAATTATGTATGATTCAAAAAAATCATGGAAAATTTTTTGCTTGCTTTGTTTATACTGTTTTTCTGCGAGATGCCGGAAATTGCTTGTATCCCATTCCTAGCAATAGTATGTATATTGCGAAGAAGACTACTTGATCCCCCCTTCTTTTTTTCAATCAAAATGGGAGTGTTGTGACTATGCTAGGCCTCCCATTGGCAGATTGTAAATGCCATGTAATGCATCAATAGTTTTTTTGTACCTAATAGAATCGAATTCTAATAGATAATAGGCATAAGTAGGAGGAGAATACACGCGGATAAATGAAAGGAACAAATGATTCTAGGAGGGATTACTCGTCTTCCTAATCTTCCACACAAGACAAGGGTGGAAAATTCCTTTTCTTGTGTGGAAATAATAATGATTCTTGATCCTGTTCGTCAAAGATTACTATTTATTTGATTTTCCAGTTCTATCGGAACTCGTTTGTTTCGATTCATAAGAAGTAGTGGACAAACAAAAAAAGAGGTGGGAGTAACTTACTGAGCAAATAAAACTTCTTCAATGAACTTATAAAAAAAAGTAAAAAAAGAAAATTTTAACTGTGATGAGATAATCAATAAGGATTGGGATATGCGCAAAAATCCAAGATTTCATCTTTTCGCCCGGAGCATTAAGAGTCTTTTTTTTGCTTGAAATTTTCTTTTTTCTTTTTCTAGAGTAAGATTAGTATCGAAATGATTTGCAGGATGTCTCATCTATAGAAATCCATATTGTGTCATCCAGAAAATCAATTGA